AATTTTATTTTTTAACCTAACTCCCCTACTAAGTGTACCCCCCCTTTCCCCCCCAGGGGGGGTATACTATGCATAATCGTGCATACATTTATATACCACATATATTATGGTACCGGTAATATATACTATATATGTACTAAACCCATTATATGTATACGGGCATTAATCTATATTCCTCATTTCTCCCAATGTCCATTCTATGCATGATCCAGGACATACTCATTCACCCTCCCCATAGACAGCTCCAAACCACTACCAAGTCACTTAACTATGAATGGTTGCAGGACATAAATCTCACTCTCATGCTCTTCCCCCAACAAGTCACCTAACTATGAATGGTTGCAGGACATACATTTAACTACTATGTTCTAACCCATTTGGTTATGCTCGCCGTATCAGATGGATTTATTGATCGTCCACCTCACGAGAGATCAGCAACCCCTGCCTGTAATGTACTTCATGACCAGTCTCAGGCCCATTCTTTCCCCCTACACCCCTCGCCCTACTTGCCTTCCACCGTACCTCTGGTTCCTCGGTCAGGCACATCCCATGCATAACTCCTGAACTTTCTCACTTTTCACGAAGTCATCTGTGGATTATCTTCCCCTCTTTAGTCCGTGATCGCGGCATCTTCTCTCTTCTATTGCTGTTGGTTCCTTCTCTTTTTGGGGCTTCTTCACAGGTTACCCTTCACAGTGCGGGTGCGGAGTGCTATTCAAGTGAAGCCTGGACTACACCTGCGTTGCGTCCTATCCTAGTCCTCTCGTGTCCCTCGATGAGACGGTTTGCGTGTATGGGGAATCATCTTGACACTGATGCACTTTGGATCGCATTTGGTTATGGTTCTTCCACCCCCCCGGTAAATGGTGCTATTTAGTGAATGCTTGTCGGACATATTTTTATCAATTTTCACTTCCTCTATTTTCTTCACAAAACTAGGAAATTCACCACAATTTTTTCTTTGTTATTTTTTAATTTTTTTTTTATTTTTTAAAAACATTTTTTAAAAAACTAAATTACATACAAACTACCGCATAAAATCCCTCAAACTATACAAACGTTTATCGTATAATATATATACATTATTGTTTATTCTATCATTATTAGAGAAACTCCACTACCAAAACCATCATTAAAACAAAAATTTACATGCCACTTAACTCCCCTCACAAACAATCGTTATTTATATTGTTAATTAGCAAACACAAAACCCGCCTTCTACCACTATAAAGCCCCCATAGCTTAACCCACAAAGCATGGCACTGAAGATGCCAAGATGGTACCTACTATACCTGTGGGCAAAAGACTTAGTCCTAACCTTTCTATTGGTTTTTGCTAGACATATACATGCAAGTATCCGCATCCCAGTGAAAATGCCCCCAAACCTTTCTTCCCAAGCAAAAGGAGCAGGTATCAGGCACACTCAGCAGTAGCCCAAGACGCCTTGCTTAAGCCACACCCCCACGGGTACTCAGCAGTAATTAACCTTAAGCAATAAGTGTAAACTTGACTTAGCCATAGCAACCCAGGGTTGGTAAATCTTGTGCCAGCCACCGCGGTCATACAAGAAACCCAAATCAATAGCTACCCGGCGTAAAGAGTGGCCACATGTTATCTGCACCAGCTAAGATTAAAATGCAACCAAGCTGTCATAAGCCTAAGATCCACCTAAACCCAACCCAAATCCATCTTAGCCTCAACGATTAATTTTAACCCACGAAAGCTAGGACCCAAACTGGGATTAGATACCCCACTATGCCTAGCCCTAAATCTAGATACCTCCCATCACACATGTATCCGCCTGAGAACTACGAGCACAAACGCTTAAAACTCTAAGGACTTGGCGGTGCCCCAAACCCACCTAGAGGAGCCTGTTCTATAATCGATAATCCACGATTCACCCAACCACCCCTTGCCAGCACAGCCTACATACCGCCGTCGCCAGCCCACCTCTAATGAAAGAACAACAGTGAGCTCAATAGCCCCTCGCTAATAAGACAGGTCAAGGTATAGCCTATGGGGTGGGAGAAATGGGCTACATTTTCTAACATAGAACAAACGAAAAAGGACGTGAAACCCGCCCTTAGAAGGAGGATTTAGCAGTAAAGTGAGATCATACCCCCTAAGCTCACTTTAAGACGGCTCTGAGGCACGTACATACCGCCCGTCACCCTCTTCACAAGCCATCAACATCAATAAATATATACTTCCCCTCCCGGCTAAAGACGAGGCAAGTCGTAACAAGGTAAGTGTACCGGAAGGTGCACTTAGACTACCAAGGCGTAGCTATAACTTCAAAGCATTCAGCTTACACCTGAAAGATACCCTCAACAGACAAGGTCGCCTTGACTTGCCCCCCCTCTAGCCCGACAAACTCGTACCCCTAACATAAAAAACTTACCTCCCCCTCTTAACCAAAACATTATAAATTGTCCCAGTATAGGCGATAGAAAAGACTACCCCGGCGCAATAGAGGCTAACTGTACCGCAAGGGAAAGATGAAATAGCAATGAAAACCATAAGCAAAAAACAGCAAAGACCAACCCTTGTACCTTTTGCATCATGATTTAGCAAGAACAACCAAGCAAAGTGAGCTAAAGTTTGCCTTCCCGAAACCCAAGCGAGCTACTTGCGAGCAGCTAAAATTTGAGCGAACCCGTCTCTGTTGCAAAAGAGTGGGATGACTTGCCAGTAGAGGTGAAAAGCCTACCGAGCTGGGTGATAGCTGGTTACCTGTCAAACGAATCTAAGTTCCCCCTTAACCCACCCCCTAAAGACACCCACCTTTGTCAACCTTGAGAACGTTGGGGTTAAGAGCAATTCGATGGGGGTACAGCTCCATCGAAAAAGAACACAACCTCCTCCAGCGGATAATAATCACCCCTCCCCGCACTGTGGGCCTTCAAGCAGCCACCAACAAAAGAGTGCGTCAAAGCTCCCTCATTAAAAAATCTAAAACCCTATTTGACTCCCTCAACCAAAGCAGGTTAACCTATGACAATAGAAGAATCAATGCTAAAATGAGTAATCTGGAACCTATCCTCCTACGGCGTAAACTTACATTAATACATTATTAACAGAACTCAACTTATACCCCCACACTAACAAGCAATACGTATTCCTCAATCTGTTAAGCCAACCCAGGAGCGCCCACAGGATGATTAAAACCTACAGAAGGAACTCGGCAAACCAAAGACCCGACTGTTTCCCAAAAACATAGCCTTCAGCTAACAACAAGTATTGAAGGTGATGCCTGCCCAGTGACCCCCAAAGTTCAACGGCCGCGGTATCCTAACCGTGCGAAGGTAGCGCAATCAATTGTCCCGTAAATTGAGACTTGTATGAATGGCTAAACGAGGTCTTAACTGTCTCCTGTAGGTAATCTATGAAATTAGTATTCCCGTGCAAAAACGAGAATGTGAACATAAGACGAGAAGACCCTGTGGAACTTTAAAATCACGACCACCTTACAACCTTACACAGCCCCACTGGGTCCACCCACACATAAACCCCTGGTCGACATTTTTCGGTTGGGGCGACCTTGGAGAAAAAAAAATCCTCCAAACCCACAGACCACAACTCTTCACTAAGACCAACTCCTCAAAGTACCAACAGTAACCAGACCCAATATAATTGAGCAATGGACCAAGCTACCCCAGGGATAACAGCGCAATCTCCTCCAAGAGCCCATATCGACAAGGAGGTTTACGACCTCGATGTTGGATCAGGACAACCTAATGGTGCAACCGCTATTAAGGGTTCGTTTGTTCAACGATTAACAGTCCTACGTGATCTGAGTTCAGACCGGAGCAATCCAGGTCGGTTTCTATCTATGAGCACACTCCTCCTAGTACGAAAGGACCGGAGAAGTGGGGTCAATACCACTGAGCACACCCCAGCCTTCTAAGCAATGAATACAACTCAACTGCCAAGAACCCCTCCCCCACACCCAACTCCTAGAAAAGGATCCAGCTAGCGTGGCAGAGCTCGGCAAATGCAAAAGGCTTAAGCCCTTTATCCAGAGGTTCAAATCCTCTCCCTAGCTACCCCGGACATGACCCTGCCCACCCTAACAAACCTTCTAATCATAACCTTATCCTATATTCTCCCCATCCTAATCGCCGTGGCCTTCTTAACACTTGTAGAACGAAAAATCCTAAGCTACATGCAGGCCCGAAAGGGCCCAAACATTGTGGGCCCTTTTGGTCTACTCCAACCCGTTGCAGACGGGGTAAAACTATTCATTAAAGAGCCAATCCGACCATCTACCTCCTCCCCCTTCCTCTTCATTATTACTCCAATCCTAGCACTACTCCTAGCCCTGACTATTTGAGTCCCCCTCCCACTACCATTCCCCCTTGCAGACCTCAACCTAGGACTACTATTTCTCCTAGCCATATCAAGCCTAACTGTCTACTCTCTACTCTGATCCGGATGAGCATCAAACTCCAAGTATGCCCTAATCGGAGCCCTTCGAGCCGTCGCACAAACAATCTCATACGAAGTCACCCTAGCCATCATCCTGTTATCCACAATCATACTGAGCGGCAATTACACCTTAAGCACCCTGGCCATCACCCAAGAGCCCATCTACCTCATTTTTTCCGCATGACCCCTCGCAATAATATGATACATCTCTACCCTTGCTGAAACCAACCGCGCCCCATTTGACCTAACAGAAGGAGAGTCAGAGCTAGTCTCAGGATTTAATGTAGAATATGCCGCCGGACCATTCGCCATATTCTTCTTAGCCGAATACGCCAACATTATACTAATAAACACACTAACCACCGTCCTATTCCTGAACCCAAGCTTCCTAAATCTCCCACCAGAATTATTTCCCATTGCACTCGCTACAAAAACCCTCCTCCTTTCATCCTCATTTCTATGAATCCGGGCCTCATATCCACGGTTCCGCTATGACCAACTAATACATCTTCTATGAAAAAACTTCCTCCCCCTAACCCTAGCCTTATGCCTCTGACATACCAGCATACCAATCAGCTACGCCGGCCTCCCCCCAATCTAAGGAAGCGTGCCTGAACAAAAAGGATCACTATGATAAAGTGAACATAGAGGTATAACAACCCTCTCACTTCCTTAATCCTAGAAAAGTAGGAATCGAACCTACACAGAAGAGATCAAAACTCTTCATACTCCCTCTATATTATTTTCTAGTAAGGTCAGCTAACTAAGCTATCGGGCCCATACCCCGAAAATGATGGTTTAACCCCTTCCCCTACTAATGAACCCCCATGCAAAACTAATCTGCACAGTAAGCCTCATCATGGGAACCAGCATCACAATCTCCAGCAACCATTGAATCTTAGCCTGAACAGGCTTAGAGATCAACACCTTAGCCATCATCCCCCTCATCTCCAAGTCACACCACCCCCGAGCGATTGAAGCCACTATCAAATATTTCCTCACCCAATCAACTGCATCAGCCCTAATCCTCTTCTCGAGCATAACCAACGCCTGATCCACCGGACAATGAGACATTACACAACTAAACCACCCGACATCATGCCTAATATTAACAATAGCAATCGCAATCAAATTAGGACTAGTCCCATTCCACTTCTGATTCCCAGAAGTACTCCAAGGCTCCTCCCTAATCACTGCCCTACTACTCTCCACCCTAATAAAACTCCCCCCAATCACACTCCTCCTCCTAACATCACAGTCTCTTAATACCACCTTACTCACCCTCCTAGCAATCGCCTCCACCCTAATCGGAGGCTGAATGGGCCTAAACCAAACACAAACACGAAAAATCCTAGCCTTCTCATCCATCTCCCATTTAGGATGAATAATTATAATTATCTCCTATAACCCACAACTCACTATTCTCACCTTCATCCTCTACACAATTATGACCTCAACTGTATTCCTATCCCTAGCCCAAATCAAAGTCCTAAAACTGTCAACAATACTCATCTCATGAACTAAAACCCCAATACTAAATGCAACTGTAATACTAACCCTCCTCTCCCTAGCTGGCCTCCCACCATTAACCGGCTTCATGCCAAAATGACTCATTATCCAAGAACTAACCAAACAAGAAATAACCCCAATAGCCACAATCATCACAATACTATCACTCCTAAGCCTATTCTTCTACCTCCGACTTGCATACCACTCAACAATCACACTCCCCCCCAACTCATCAAACCACATAAAACTCTGACGAACTAACAAAACCCTAAACACCCCCACCGCCATTCTAACTGCGCTATCAACCACCCTATTGCCCCTTTCCCCCCTAATTATTACCATACTATAGAAACTTAGGATTAACTGTCACCAAACCAAAGGCCTTCAAAGCCTTAAATAAGAGTTAAACTCTCTTAGTTTCTGCCCAACTAAGACCAACAGGACATTAACCTGTATCTCCTGAATGCAAATCAGACGCTTTAATTAAGCTAAGGCCTCTACCTAGACAGATGGGCTTCGATCCCATACAATTTTAGTTAACAGCTAAATGCCAACACCAATTGGCTTCTGCCTACAGACCCCGGCACACTTTAGTGTACATCAACGAGTTTGCAACTCATTATGAACTTCACTACAGAGTCGATAAGAAGAGGAATTGAACCTCTGTAAAAAGGACTACAGCCTAACGCTTCAACACTCAGCCATCTTACCTGTGACCTTCATCAACCGATGATTATTCTCAACCAACCACAAAGACATTGGCACTCTTTACCTAATTTTCGGCACATGGGCGGGCATAGCCGGCACAGCACTTAGCCTTCTAATTCGCGCAGAACTAGGACAGCCCGGAACTCTCTTAGGAGACGATCAAATTTACAATGTAATCGTCACAGCCCATGCTTTCGTCATAATCTTCTTTATAGTTATACCCATCATGATCGGTGGCTTCGGAAACTGACTAGTCCCACTTATAATCGGTGCCCCAGACATAGCATTCCCCCGCATAAATAACATAAGCTTCTGACTCCTCCCTCCCTCCTTCCTTCTCCTACTAGCCTCATCTACCGTAGAAGCTGGGGCCGGCACAGGATGGACAGTTTACCCCCCTTTAGCCGGCAACCTAGCCCACGCTGGCGCATCAGTAGACCTAGCCATCTTTTCACTACACTTAGCAGGTGTTTCCTCCATTCTAGGAGCCATCAACTTTATCACTACCATCATCAACATAAAACCCCCCGCACTGTCACAATACCAAACACCCCTATTCGTATGATCCGTCCTCATTACTGCCATCCTACTACTCCTCTCCTTACCCGTCCTAGCAGCTGGGATTACCATACTACTTACCGACCGCAACCTTAACACCACATTCTTCGACCCAGCTGGAGGAGGAGACCCAATCCTATACCAACACCTATTCTGATTCTTCGGTCACCCCGAAGTTTACATCCTCATCCTCCCAGGTTTCGGAATAATTTCCCACGTAGTAGCATACTATGCAGGAAAAAAAGAACCATTCGGATACATAGGAATAGTCTGAGCCATACTGTCAATCGGATTCCTTGGCTTCATTGTATGAGCCCACCATATATTCACAGTCGGAATGGACGTAGACACCCGAGCCTACTTTACATCAGCCACAATAATCATTGCCATCCCAACTGGTATTAAAGTCTTCAGCTGACTAGCAACCCTGCACGGAGGAACAATTAAATGAGACCCCCCTATGCTATGAGCCCTAGGATTCATCTTCCTCTTCACTATCGGAGGCCTAACGGGAATCGTCCTTGCTAACTCATCACTAGATATTGCCCTTCATGACACCTACTATGTAGTCGCCCACTTCCACTATGTCCTCTCAATGGGGGCAGTTTTTGCCATTCTAGCAGGATTTACCCACTGATTTCCCCTCTTCACAGGCTTTACCCTACACCCATCATGAACCAAAGCACATTTCGGAGTAATATTTACCGGAGTTAACCTAACCTTTTTCCCCCAACATTTCCTGGGCCTAGCTGGAATACCCCGACGATACTCAGATTACCCAGACGCCTACACACTATGAAACACACTATCCTCAATCGGCTCCTTAATTTCAATAACAGCCGTAATCATACTCATATTCATCGTCTGAGAAGCCTTCTCAGCAAAACGAAAAGTACTCCAACCCGAATTAACTGCCACTAATATCGAATGAATTCATGGCTGCCCACCCCCATACCACACCTTCGAAGAACCAGCCTTTGTACAAGTGCAAGAAAGGAAGGAATCGAACCCTCACATGCTGGTTTCAAGCCAACCGCATCAAACCACTTAATGCTTCTTTCTTATGAGACGTTAGTAAACCAATTACATAGACCTGTCAAGACTAAATCACAGGTGCAAACCCTGTACATCTCATATGGCCAACCACTCCCAACTAGGCTTTCAAGACGCCTCATCCCCCATCATAGAAGAGCTCGTTGAATTCCACGACCACGCCCTGATAGTCGCACTAGCAATTTGCAGCTTAGTACTCTACCTTCTAACTCTTATACTTATAGAAAAACTATCATCAAACACCGTAGATGCCCAAGAAGTTGAACTAATCTGAACCATCCTACCCGCTATTGTCCTAGTCCTGCTTGCCCTCCCCTCCCTCCAAATCCTCTACATAATAGACGAAATCGACGAACCTGATCTCACCCTAAAAGCCATCGGACACCAATGATACTGAACCTATGAATACACAGACTTCAAGGACCTCTCATTTGACTCCTACATAACCCCAACAACAGACCTCCCCCTAGGCCACTTCCGCCTACTAGAAGTCGACCATCGCATTGTAATCCCCATAGAATCCCCCATTCGAGTAATCATCACCGCTGATGACGTCCTCCACTCATGAGCCGTACCCGCCCTCGGGGTAAAAACAGACGCAATCCCTGGACGACTAAATCAAACCTCCTTCATCACCACTCGACCAGGAGTGTTTTACGGACAATGCTCAGAAATCTGCGGAGCTAACCACAGCTACATACCCATTGTAGTAGAGTCTACCCCCCTAAAACACTTTGAAGCCTGATCCTCACTACTGTCATCTTAACCATTAAGAAGCTATGCATCAGCACTAGCCTTTTAAGCTAGAGAGAGGGGACACCCTCCCCCTTAATGACATGCCCCAATTAAACCCAAACCCATGATTCTCCATCATACTCCTAACTTGATTCACCTTCTCTCTGCTTATCCAACCCAAACTTCTTTCATTCACTCTAACAAACAACCCTGCAAACAAAATTACAACAACTAAACCCACCCCCTGAACCTGACCATGAACCTAAGCTTCTTCGACCAATTCTCAAGCCCCTGCCTACTAGGAATCCCTCTAATCCTCCCATCACTCCTTCTTCCAGCCCTCCTACTTCCATCACCAGGAAACCGATGGATCAACAACCGCCTCTCCACCATCCAACTCTGATTCACCCACCTTATCACAAAACAACTAATAACCCCCCTAAACAAAGCAGGTCACAAATGAGCCCTCCTACTCACCTCACTTATCCTAATACTCCTCTCCATTAACCTCCTAGGCCTCCTCCCCTACACCTTCACCCCAACTACCCAACTATCAATAAACATGGCCTTAGCCCTGCCACTATGACTAGCCACCTTACTAACAGGCCTACGAAACCAACCCTCCGCCTCCTTAGGACACCTACTCCCTGAAGGCACCCCCACCCCACTGATTCCAGCCCTAATCATAATCGAAACAACCAGCCTACTTATTCGGCCATTAGCCCTAGGAGTACGCCTAACAGCAAACCTCACAGCTGGTCACCTACTTATCCAACTTATCTCTACAGCCACAATCGCCCTACTACCAATAATACCATCAATCTCCGCCCTAACGGCACTCATCCTATTCCTACTAACCATCCTAGAAGTGGCAGTAGCAATAATCCAAGCCTACGTCTTCGTCCTCCTCCTAAGCCTCTACTTACAAGAAAATATTTAATGGCACACCAAGCACACTCCTACCACATAGTTGACCCAAGCCCATGACCAATCTTCGGCGCAGCCGCAGCACTACTAACCACCTCTGGCCTAATCATATGGTTCCACTACAGCTCGACCACCCTACTGACAATAGGCCTCCTCTCTATACTTCTAGTCATGCTGCAATGATGACGAGACGTAGTCCGAGAAAGCACCTTCCAGGGCCACCACACCCCAACTGTCCAAAAGGGCCTACGATACGGAATAATCCTTTTCATTACATCAGAGGCCTTCTTCTTCCTAGGATTCTTCTGAGCCTTCTTCCACTCAAGCCTAGCCCCAACACCAGAACTGGGGGGCCAATGACCCCCAACAGGAGTCAAACCCCTAAACCCCCTTGAAGTACCCCTACTAAATACAGCAATCCTCCTAGCCTCAGGAGTCACCGTTACATGGGCTCACCACAGCATCACAGAAGGAAACCGAAAACAAGCCATCCACGCACTAACTCTCACAATCCTCCTAGGATTCTACTTCACAGCCCTACAAGCAATAGAGTACCATGAAGCCTCCTTCTCAATCGCTGACAGCGTCTACGGCTCCACCTTCTTCGTCGCTACAGGGTTCCACGGACTACATGTAATCATTGGATCATCCTTTTTAACAGTTTGCCTCCTACGACTAATCAAATTCCACTTCACACCAAACCACCACTTCGGATTTGAAGCAGCAGCCTGATACTGACACTTCGTAGACATCATCTGACTCTTCCTCTACATATCCATATACTGATGAGGATCTTGCTCTTCTAGTATACTCATTACAACTGACTTCCAATCTTTAAAATCTGGTATCAACCCAGAGAAGAGCAATGAACACACTTACATTTATACTCTCACTATCCTTTCTACTAAGCGCTGCACTAACTACTATAAACTTTTGACTAGCCCAAATAGCCCCAGACACAGAAAAACTGTCACCGTACGAATGCGGATTTGACCCACTAGGATCAGCCCGACTCCCATTCTCAATCCGATTCTTCCTCAGTAGCCATCCTATTCCTTTTATTCGACCTAGAAATCGCCCTGCTTCTCCCCCTTCCATGAGCCGTCCAACTTGCACACCCTATAATAACCCTTACTTGAGCCACCACTATCATCGCCCTCCTCACATTTGGTCTCATCTACGAATGAACTCAGGGCGGCTTAGAATGAGCAGAATAACAGAAAGTTAGTCTAACTAAGACAGCTGGTTTCGACCCAGCAAATTATAGACCCACCTATAACTTTCTTATGTCTCCCCTACACTTCAGCTTCTATTCTGCATTCACATTCAGCAGCCTAGGACTAGCATTCCACCGAACACACCTCATCTCTGCCCTACTATGCCTAGAGAGCATAATACTATCCATATTCATCCCCCTCTCAATCTGACCAGTAGAAAACCAAACCCCATCATTCGCCCTTGTACCTATCCTAATACTAGCCTTCTCAGCATGCGAAGCTGGCACAGGCCTAGCCATACTAGTAGCTTCTGCACGAACACATGGCTCTGACCACCTACACAACCTAAACCTTCTACAATGCTAAAGATCATCCTACCAACAATCATACTCTTGCCCACAGCCCTCTTATCCCCAGCAAAATCCATATGAACTAACACCACAATATACAGCCTTCTAATCGCCTCGATCAGCCTACACTGACTAACCCCATCATACTACCCCACAAAAACCCTAACCCTCTGAACAGGCATAGACCAAATCTCAACTCCCCTCTTAGTACTCTCCTGCTGGTTTCTCCCCCTCATAATTATAGCTAGCCAAGGCCACCTACAACATGAACCCCACAAACGAAAACGAATATTCATCTCCACCTTAATCATCATCCAACCATTCATCATCCTAGCCTTCTCAGCAACTGAACTCATACTATTCTACATCTCATTCGAAGCAACCCTAATCCCAACCCTCATCTTAATCACACGCTGAGGAAACCAACCAGAACGACTTAGCGCAGGCATTTACCTTCTATTCTATACCCTAATTAGCTCTCTTCCCCTACTAGTCTCCATCCTCTACCTTCACACAAATACTGGAACCCTCCACCTACCCATTATCAAACTCACCCACCCCAACCTACCTGCCTCCTGAACAAGCTTATTATCTAGCCTAGCTCTCCTAATAGCCTTCATAGTCAAAGCACCCCTATACGGACTACACCTATGACTGCCTAAAGCCCATGTAGAAGCACCAATCGCAGGCTCCATACTACTCGCTGCTCTACTACTAAAACTAGGCGGATATGGCATCATACGAGTCACCCTCCTAATGGAGCCCGTATCCAACTTCTTACACTACCCCTTCCTCACCCTAGCCCTATGAGGTGCCCTAATAACTAGCTCTATCTGCTTACGCCAAACAGACCTAAAATCCCTCATTGCCTACTCATCCGTAAGCCATATGGGCCTAGTCATCGCTGCAAGTATAATCCAAACCCAATGATCATTCTCAGGTGCAATAATCCTCATAATCTCCCATGGACTAACCTCTTCCCTTTTATTCTGCCTAGCAAACACAAACTACGAACGGACACACAGCCGCATTCTTATCCTGACACGAGGCCTCCAACCCCTCCTACCATTAATATCAGTATGATGATTACTAGCCAACTTAACCAACATGGCCCTGCCCCCAACCACCAACCTGATAGCAGAACTAACAATTATAGTTGCCCTCTTCAACTGATCCTCCCCCACAATTATCTTAACCGGCACCGCAACACTCCTAACCGCCTCTTACACCCTCTACATACTACTCTCAACCCAACGAGGCACTCTTCCATCCCACATCACAACAACCCCCAACTCAAACACTCGAGAACATCTTCTCATAACCCTCCACATCATCCCCATACTAACACTCATCCTCAAACCAGAACTAATCTCAGGAACCCCTCTATGCAAACATAGTTTAACCCAAACATTAGATTGTGATTCTAAAAATAGGAGTTTAACCCTCCTTGTTCGCCGAGGGGAGGCCCAAGCCAGCAAGAACTGCTAATTCCTGCATCTGAGCTTTAAACCTCAGTCCCCTTAACTTTTAAAGGATAAGAGCAATCCGTTGGTCTTAGGAACCACCTATCTTGGTGCAAATCCAAGTAAAAGTAATGGAGACTCCACTGCTCCTTAACACCCTCACAACATTAACACTACTCACCCTCCTTACCCCTATTATCCTTCCCCCCCTCCTAAATCTAAAAAACTCCCCCATATCCATCACCAAAACCATTAAAACCGCCTTCCTAATCAGCCTAATCCCAACAACAATCTTCATCCACTCAGGGGCAGAAAGCATTGCCACCCACTGAGAATGACAATTTATCCCCAACTTCAAGATCCCCATCTCCCTAAAAATAGACATATACTCCATAATATTCTTCCCCATTGCACTATTTGTAACCTGATCCATCTTAGAGTTCGCAACATGATACATAGCATCCGAACCATTTATTACAAAATTCTTTACCTACCTACTCACCTTCCTCATCGCCATATTAACACTAACCATCGCAAATAACATATTCCTCCTATTTGTAGGATGAGAAGGAGTAGGAATCATGTCATTCCTTCTCATTGGATGATGACAAGGACGAGCTGAAGCCAACACAGCTGCACTACAGGCAATAATCTACAACCGAATCGGAGACATTGGCCTCATCCTAAGCATAGCATGACTAGCCTCTTCCCTAAACACCTGAGAAATTCAACAAATCACCCACCCAAACCAAACACCCACCCTCCCCCTCCTTGGCCTAATCCTAGCCGCCACAGGAAAATCCGCTCAATTTGGCCTTCACCCATGACTTCCAGCAGCAATAGAAGGCCCAACCCCTGTCTCCGCCCTACTCCATTCCAGCACAATAGTAGTTGCTGGAATTTTTTTACTCATCCGCACCCACCCCTTCCTGTCATCCAATAAAACAGCCCTGACAACGTGCCTATGCTTAGGTGCTCTATCAACACTCTTTGCCGCAACATGCGCTCTCACTCAAAACGACATCAAAAAAATCATTGCCTTCTCCACTTCAAGCCAACTGGGCCTCATAATAGTCACAATTGGCCTAGACCTCCCCCAACTAGCCTTCCTCCACATCTCAACCCATGCCTTCTTTAAAGCTATATTATTCCTATGCTCCGGCCTAATTATCCACAGCCTCAATGGAGAACAAGACATCCGCAAAATAGGATGTCTACAAAAAACCCTCCCAATAACCACCTCCTGCCTAACCATTGGCAACCTCGCTCTAATAGGAACTCCATTCCTAGCAGGCTTCTACTCAAAAGACCTGATCATCGAAAACCTAAACACCTCATACATCAATACCTGAGCCCTCTCACTTACACTACTTGCCACATCTTTCACTGCAACCTACAGCCTCCGCATAACCTTACTAGTCCAAACAGGACACACACGAACCCCAGCAACCACCCCCATTAACGAAAACACCCCCCCAGCCATTCTCCCAATCATACGACTAGCCCTTGGCAGCATTATAGCAGGCCTATTAATCTCATCCCTAATCCTCCCCCCTAAAACCCCTCCAATAACTATACCCACCATCACAAAAACTGCTGCCATCATTGTTACAACCCTAGGAATTATCCTAGCCCTAGAACTCTCAAGCCTATCATACTCCCTCACTCCCCCAAAACACAATCCCCTCATAAACTTCTCCTCCTCCCTAGGCTACTTTAACCCCCTAACTCACCGAATTAGCCCCTCAATCCTCCTACATACCGGACAAAAAATTGCATCCCACCTAATCGACATAGCATGGTACAAAAAAATAGGCCCCGAAGGCCTTGCCAACCTTCATCTCACCATAACCAAAATCTCAACCACACTCCACACAGGCCTAATTAAATCTTACCTGGGTTCTTTCGCCCTCACAATCCTTACAACGATCCTACTTATCCAAAAATAAACTAATGGCACCCAACATTCGAAAATCCCACCCCCTACTAAAAATAATTAACAACTCCCTAATCGACCTCCCAGCCCCATCCAACATCTCTGCTTGATGAAATTTCGGCTCCCTATTAGCAGTCTGCCTCATGACCCAAATCCTCACCGGCCTACTACTAGCCATGCACTACACAGCAGACACATCCCTAGCCTTCTCCTCCGTAGCCCACACTTGCCGGAACGTACAATACGGCTGACTCATCCGGAATCTCCACGCAAACGGCGCCTCATTCTTCTTCATCTGTATCTTCCTTCACATCGGACGAGGCCTGTACTACGGCTCCTACCTCTACAAGGAAACCTGAAACACAGGAGTAATCCTCCTCCTCACACTCATAGCCACCGCCTTTGTGGGCTATGTTCTCCCATGGGGCCAAATATCATTCTGAGGAGCCACCGTTATCACAAACCTATTCTCAGCAATTCCCTACATTGGACACACCCTAGTAGAGTGAGCCTGGGGGGGATTCTCAGTCGACAACCCAACCCTTACCCGATTCTTCGCCTTACACTTCCTCCTCCCCTTTGCAATCGCAGGTATTACTATCATCCACCTCACCTTCCTACACGAATCAGGCTCAAACAACCCCCTAGGCATCTCATCCGACTCTGACAAAATTCCATTTCACCCATACTACTCCTTCAAAGACATTCTGGGCTTAACTCTCATACTCACCCCATTCCTAACACTAGCCCTATTCTCCCCCAACCTCCTAGGAGACCCAGAAAACTTCACCCCAGCAAACCCACTAGTAACCCCCCCACACATCAAACCAGAATGATATTTTCTATTCGCCTATGCCATCCTACGCTCCATCCCCAACAAACTTGGAGGTGTACTAGCCCTAGCAGCCTCAGTCCTCATCCTCTTCCTAATCCCCTTCCTCCACAAATCTAAACAACGAACAATAACCTTCCGACCACTCTCCCAAACCCTATTCTGACTTCTAGTAGCCAACCTTCTTATCCTAACCTGAATCGGAAGCCAACCAGTAGAACACCCCTTCATCATCATTGGCCAAATAGCATCCCTCTCTTACTTCACCATCCTACTTATCCTCTTCCCCACAATCGGAACACTAGAAAACAAAATACTCAACTACTAAAATACTCTAATAGTTTATGAAAAACATTGGTCTTGTAAACCAAAAACTGAAGACTCCACCCTTCTTAGAGTATCAGAAAAGGAGGACTCAAACCTCCATCTCCAGCTCCCAAAGCTGGTATTTTCAAATAAACTACTCTCTGAAACCCTTAAACCGCCCGAATTGCCCCCCGAGACAACCCACGCACAAGCTCTAGTACAACAAACAAAGCCAACAACAAACCTCACCCAGCCACCAAAAACAACCCAACCCCACATGAATAAAACACCGCAACTCCACTAAAATCCAACCGAGCAAAAGACACACCCCCGCCATCAACAGTAACCACCCCCACCTTTCAAAAATCAACGAGCCCTCCCAGAACCACCCCCATTCAAACCACCAAGACAAAACCTAGCCCATACCCCACCACCCGCCAATCCCCCCAAGCCTCAGGATAAGGATCCGCAGCTAATGACACAGAATAAACAAAAACCACCAACATCCCCCCTAAATACACCAAAAATAACGCCAAGGAAACAAAAGAAACACCCAAACTCACTAACCACCCGCATCCTATCACAGACGCTACCACCAACCCCACCACCCCATAATACGGCGAAGGATTAGACGCCACAGCTAAAACCCCCAGCATAAAACAAATCCCAAGAAAAATCACAAAATAAGTCATATTATTCCCGCTTGGTTAGACCCCAAGGACTACGGCTTGAAAAGCCATTGTTGTTCTCAACTACGGGAAC